ATCTTTCTCTATTCTTTTTTATATACCCCCCTTTTTTGCATTTCTTTCCTTAATTGAACTTCATTTGATTAGGGCGAAGTTCCTTAAAAACCCCCGCCTTTTTAAAAATATCTTGAACAGTTCCTGTAGGTTGAGCACCCTGTTCAAGGAAATATAGAATAGCAGTAACGTTTAAATAAGTTTGATTCTTTATCGGATCATAAAAACCCACTTTCTGCAGATCTTTTCCTTCTCTTCGGGATCGAACATCAATTGCAACGATTCGAAAGACAGCTCATTGAGATAGATGTAAATGAACAATACCCCTCCTAGAAACGTATAGGAAGTTTTCTCTTCGTACGGCTCGAGAAAAAAATAATTTGATTCAAAGTTTTATCTATGTATTGAATTCTAGTAAATCATAAAAGGTGCATAAAATCATCAAATCAATTAGACTGCGGTTTAAGTCTTTTTTTTCTTTTTCATTCCTGAAAATAAAAAAGAAATCATTCGTACTCATAACTCAAGTTAGATAACTTTTAAATAGCTCAAAAGAAAATTGTTAGGCAATTTCATTTATTGAGTGGTCTTTACCCCCTTATTTGTCTCCTTTAAAATTTTTATTTCTTATCTTAAGATACTAAGTCGGGCTCATTTATTGAGACAATTTAAATGGTGTTTCCTTGTTCTGAGATCCTTTAATCAATCATTGGGTTTAGACATTCCTTCGGTCCTTCTTAATCCTTTCAAAATGGCAGCAACATACCCTTTTTGGAATTTCCTTCTATCAAAGAATCTTGTGGACATTTGATTCCCGCGTGATACACTTTGGGTCGAAAAAGTTTGATTAATCCCAACAAATTTTCCTTTTGAATGGGAAACTTCCTCGAATGGGATCCTTTCGATTTTTATATCGAAGTTATATTCTCACGAAGTTGTTCCAATTTATTGATTTGCATTAACCCTAGATTTTTGCTCCGAGAAATCAATTAATACTTTCTACTCGAGCTCTATCCTGGACTATTTACATTACCAAATGATGTCGAGCCAAGAGCACTTTCATTCCTATAGAAATGGAAAATGGTGGATATAATAAAGAATCCACAAAAGGTCGTCTCCTTCAAGTCGCACGTTGCTTTCTACCACATCGTTTCAAACGAAGTTTTAGCATAACATTCCTCTAATTTGGAACCGGTATGGAATTGATTCAATTATGGAATCATGAATAGTCATTGGTTCAATTAGTGCATAGACGTCGTACTCTATACTCTTTTTATAGATAGATATAGATCAATAAAGATTTTTCTAAAGAAGTTTTAGTAAGACCTCTATCAAAGAGTCCATTTAACTTCTAAGGAATCATTAAAAATATTCATAATTTTAAAAAACATTCATAATTAAAAAAAGCTCGTATCATTATTTGAATAAAATTGACAATAAGGACCACATTTGATCATCGTAGAAAAGATAAGTCCTTCTTAATTGAATTAAATTAATAAACTAGAGCAAACAAAAAAATAAATAGGTAAGGGAGGGGTTTTCGTATCTATCAAATCAACTGAAAAACTGCCCTGTCACCATTCTAATCTAAATAGTCTATATTACAAATTTCAATTTGTAATTTTCGTATCACAAACCTTTTTCACACAAAAATCGAAAGACTTTTATTAGTGAAATAGAACAATAAAAATACGATAAACTTTTCCTCATTTTATATGTATTTTTTTAAGTAACATTATTATCTTACTAGAAATAGAAAGTGAATAAAAAACAATAAAAGATATAAAGCACCACCATCTCATGTGTTACATAGATTTACAATTTTTCATTAGGACCCAACACGAAATACCCAAACTGAGATTCAAAGAAAATACATCGGTTGTTAAATATATAATTACATAATTATAGCATTGGAGTTTTGTTAAATTTTTGATAATGTAGTTCGGACAGACGCAAATATTTTAATATCTCCCATTAATGATTAATTCTTATCTGCTCACCCATTCTATGGGAATAATGGGACATAACAGAAATGAAAAAGGGGATTCTGATCGCAGATACAAACTACCTAGGCACAAAACTAAAGAAGTCCAGATTAAGCTGTTCCTTTTTTTATTTCAACCTAACCTATATTAACATTAAGAGACTTAATTCTATTGAGTTTGAGTCAACTTTATTAGATTAGTATCAAATATAGTTAGAATTCAGAAATCCCTAGAAAAATTAATAAATAATTAGACTACCCCATTTACGAGATAAAGAATAATAGATAGAATCGTTGAAAATTTCAATTTTGATAAAATAGAAAATAGATATGGGACGGAGGGTTTTTCTAAATAACTAACTTCTCTAAATTAGTAAGATTTTGAACATATAATGAAAAGATCACTCGCCCTTTTTGAATTTGAATTCAAACGTGTGGAATCCATGTTCCCATCTTACCCGGATCCTAAATAGATTAATTTATACCTGCGTGTTATTTGAACTCGATTGAGTTAAGTTTGTGAAAAAAGTATGATTC